GAAGGGAATAGTAATTTATTCATTCCTAATTTATTCCTATAGAACGTCTAGGAACAAGAAGATTAAATCGGATATATCGACAGATTCCCGCGTAGTCCAAAGAAAAAAAAGATCCAATTTCATCTCTATCGAATTTTAATATCAGAATAGTGGATATAATTATGATGCAATGGGTTAGGTCCACTTACTTTTTATTTTGTTGATTTCTAATCGATTTAATTGGAATAATGGAAAATAGGAAAGGAATAGTAATATTTGAAGATTTAACGAGACGACTTATCCTTACATTCATTATAATATTTAATATAATATTTAGAATAATATATTTAATTTATTTATTTAATAATAGATTTTATTTAATAATAGATTTCATTTATTTTTAATAATAGATTTAATTTATTAAAATAGCAAATTTATAAAAATAGCAAATTTATAACCATACTATAAATTAATTATAATGTTATAATTTTGATTATATATTAAAATATTAAATTATACGGTTTGTTACTTTTTTTTTATTACTTTATTACAAAGATCAACAATATCTTTATTCGCACTTCAAATATGAATACTACTGCCGGAGTTTTATTATTTATGAAAAAATCAAAGCCCCTTATCGGATTTGAACCGATGACTTACGCCTTACCATGGCGTTACTCTACCACTGAGTTAAAAGGGCTTGTTTGATCCAATTCCTGAATAAAGACACTATGAGTTTAGTATATATACTTATTATAATAGATGTACATAGATATATCTTATAATAAGTATAAGGGTTCATTCAGGAATGAAAAATTTTCTTTATCCAGTAAAAGTAAATTAAATAATTTAATATAATTTACTATAGAGTATATAATATAGGTAAAATAAAACGGTTTATTGATATTGGATTTGATAAATATCAATACAATGAATTGTTTCAAGACTATCCTAATTGACATCATAACTAAATTCATTTGAGTGATACATGTATCCACTAATTTAACATAGATCCAAGATATTTCATTGAATCATTGATAAAGAGATTCGGATAAAGAGATTCGGCGTGGCCTTTGAACCAAACTTTTATCGAAAAAAATTGTATAGAAAGAATCGTGAAAGACGGAAAGATCCTTCGTATCGAGTCATACCATTCCATTATATTGACAATTTTAAAAACTATTCATACTATGAACATAGTATGATGGCGGTCGTGCAAGTCTGCCCCCATCGTCTAGCGGTTCAGGACATCTCTCTTTCAAGGAGGCAGCGGGGATTCGACTTCCCCTGGGGGTAGGGTACTACGAAAGGAAGTTGATCGTGGATTATCAATAAGCCTGGAATTGATTCTTCCTGGGTCGATGCCCGAGCGGTTAATGGGGACGGACTGTAAATTCGTTGGCAATATGTCTACGCTGGTTCAAATCCAGCTCGGCCCAATAATTTGCCGATCCGCCATGAAATGATATAATATAACCCATTTGTTGCTCTCCAGAAATGCCCGATCCCCCAATCCCAATACGGAAGAAATCCATTTTATGATATATCTATACCACTATTTATTTACTCTCTTTTTCCAAGAAATTCTGATCTTGCTAATGATCTAGATTCATATCAGGATCCGTAACTATAAAGTAAAGTTTAAGGAAAAGAGTAAATAAAAAAAAAAACTTTTTTGATTGAACGAGTGATTATCCAATTGATTTGGCAATAACGAAAGGATTACTAGTAATACCGGCTGCTCTCACTAAAGTACATATACATATGGGTATCAATATATCACACTCGCAGCTCTGTTACAACACGCCAATTCTAATCGAAATTGAAAGGGTTAGAATGAAATCATAAAAATATGTATACTTTATTTTATTATGGTATTTACTTGGGATTGTAGTTCAATTGGTCAGAGCACCGCCCTGTCAAGGCGGAAGCTGCGGGTTCGAGCCCCGTCAGTCCCGACGAATCCAAATCCAATAAAAAACTATATCAATTCATCTCTCTATTTTTTGTGAAAAGAAGTCCAAATAACATAATTTCATTCCCAACAGCGATCCCTCTTCTTTTTTTCTTTTTCGTTTCACATTTATCATCAACCAAATGGGGGAATTTCCATTTCTTCGACTAGTACCGATTCGATTGATGGGAGAGAGGCATATGTGGATTAGTACAATTATTATATTATTAGCATCAGATTCAGGATTCCACGGGATACCGTACTGTACTGGGTCTGGCTTTTTCAATTACTCCCGATCTGTGAAATATGAAATAGAGTAGAGTATTGTATGTTTCCCGGGAGTACATACATAAATGGAATTTGTACAATATAAAATAAATTGAACATAGTTACTGTGTATAGAATAGTATAGAATACTTTTTTTTTAAGATTAAAATAAAAGTATATCCTTTTCGGGCCCTATTTTGTGTAACCTCAATTTCAAATTTTACTAATTTGAAATAATCTATCTCATTCAAATTTCGCATTGAGCTTTTGATATATGCGTCCCATTACTAATCCAATGAAAGAGGATATTCAAAAAATAAAGATCAAACAAGGATCACTTTTTTATTAGCGAGGTAATGAATTTTTTTTTTTTTTTTTATATTTTATAAGGGTTTTTCCTTGAAAGAACAAACTTTTTAAATTTATATATAAATATATAAAAAAATAGTTAATTTGATGGAATATTCGATTTTTTTATACCGGAATTTGTACTCGTCTTTATCATACTTCTTTTGTTTTCCAAGAAGATTGGCTCATTAAAAAAAGGAGTTTATAACTTAGCTCCTTCCTTTTTTTTCATTGAGCTTCTATTGTTTGTTGGGGTTTGTTTAGAACCAATGGTAAGTAGAAAGGCGGTTAGATGATACTTCATCAGATGATTGTACAAAGAGGGCGGTAGGTTATAGAAAAGAAAGAATGGAAAAGAATGATAAATAAATAAAGGAATTATTGATTGTATCGGGAATCAAATTTTGAGTTCAGTATGGATAAAAGATCGTCCTATGTTATACTATTCAATTCTTGACGATGAATCTATTTGATAGCTCCGATATTGTTATTCATGATATTGATCCGATTCGATATCATCGAGATGTAATGCATCCCATTGAATTTACAGGCGAAAGATTTATTATCTCTATGGGATTAACTCCCGAGTTATTGCGAATTAAAGAAAAATTAAACAATGAGATTATGGAAGTAAATATTCTCGCATTTATTGCTACTGCACTGTTTATTCTAGTTCCTACTGCTTTTTTACTTATAATATACGTAAAAACAGTCAGCCAAGGTGATTAATTTGAATTAAACTTGATTTTTTATTTCTTATCAATAATTGCAGAGAAGAAAAGGATAAAAATTTCGCGTCTTAAATGAAATGGGCAGACTAGAATCAGTCGTATTCTATGAGATACGATAGTATGGTAGAAAGATTCAGATATTTCTTTCTACCATACTATCTAGTATTGTTATTGTAGTGTATAAAGTTGTATTGTAATGCGGGTTAATTTAATATAGATTAATATAGATCAATCTACAATAGTATCATCATATTCCTTTTCTATATATATAGAAATCGATTTAATTACGTATATAGTGATAATGTATATTATATAGTATCCCAATTCTATTTCTTTGCTTTATCTATTTGTATTTAATTTGTGTTGATTTCAATTAAATTAATTTGAAATAATCGAAAGCTACTTTTACGATTAGAATTCCTAGATTTCTGATTATTTTCAATATGAATCCCGATCGAAAGAATCAATGACTTCTTCGGATTTCGAAAAGGATTAGTAAAACCCGTCGACTTTTAACGTTTGAACCACGATATGAAATGGGTTCAATAAAACAAGCAAAACATAAATCAAATTTCTAAAATAGTAAAACTAAAACAAGCGGCGCAATATGTGACTCGCCCAAGACAATATTTTAGGATGTGCAGTATCTCGTTAGACAACTACTATGTTGTTTCCCAATGTGTATCCACGTAATGGAATAACCGAATTGTTTTCTCTTTGATCTTTGAACAGTAAAGAGGTAAACAAAATAAAAAAAAGTTCCGTTCTTCCTCATGGTCCATATCTAACTTTGGTAAGAGTCAGTTCATCGAAATAGAAAATTTATGAAGAATTCAGTTGGAATAAATTTCCTACCATTTGTATTCCTTTTACTTTTTTTACTTTCAAAATACGAACACGGAAATAATTGAAATATTTCTTTGATTGAAAGAGTATTCTTCATATATATTTATTATTCATTCATATATATTTATTATTCATAGAATACATTACTCAACTAAAATCCAAGAGAATTTCGAAATGAAGATATTTTTCATTTCTATTTCAATTTAAAAATAAAATTTTAAATTGAAATAGTGAAATTTAAAATAAAAAAAACTTTGCCGAACGATCTATAAAAAAAGTGATACTGTTTAGTTCCTAAACTCAATTAGTAGTACTTCTAGAGTCCACTCCTTCCCCATACTACTAGTGAAAGGGAAAATGTAAAGACTACCATTAAAGCAGCCCAAGCGAGATTTACTATATCCATGTGAATTATGTCCTCTATCTCTATGAAGGAATTTTTCAATTATTGTTCACTAATAAATAATAGGGGAATCACTGGCGCAGAGTCAAAAAGTTATTCTGACCCAACACCGTTGATGAAACAATCCAATAAATCCAATTATAACAAGTTCTTATACGATTTCTAGTATAATTAGAAAAGATTAAGCCCAAGCAAAATATGCGGAAACCCCCTTGGAAGTATCAAAGAAATGATACTAACATGTAGAAAAAAACCTATTCCTTATTTTGTTGCTCTTCATTTAGTTAAGTAAAAAGTATAAAAATATAGAAGGAAGATAGATCACTATCTATCACATACCCTATTTCTTTCCTTCTTTACCACACCACCTTTCCCATTTGATTTTGATCTAATCCTTACCGTCTCCCTATTGTCTCTATGAAACAATGGGAAGACGTCCTATTATGTTCAGGGGGTTAAGAAAAAATAAAAA